TCTTGATCCAGGCCTCAATATCGATTTTCTTTTTAAGACAAAAATGGAGAATTTTCCAATCAAAATATTTTCGATCCGGATTTTTTTCCATATACATAATATCACTTTTTCCTAAATAATTTTTGATAGGGATATCCCCTAGTATATCAAAAAATTTTCCCTTATGTTTATGTGTGTTGTAATTATAAAAACTCTCTCGATTCTTATTTACTTGGAATGGTGATCCATAAATATATGGGTCCCTCTTATTTTCATAATTAATAGATCTATAAGATAAAAGATTATATCTATAGTATTTTTGAAAATTCTCATTTTGATTTGGTAATGAATATACTTCGTAATCGTTTTGTTTTTTGTAATGAATTAATAGGTCTTTTTCATATGAATTCTCTTTGTTTAAATCTTGATTTTGAATTGTACGACATTTATTGATTCTATTTTTCCATTTTGCTGCTATTAATCTAGACCATCTAATCTGAGATAAATGGTATTGATAATGACCTCTTAACCAGTTTTTCCATTGATTTATTCCAGAATTCCGAAGTTTCTTATGTCTTAATTCATAATGAATTATTCCTTGTTTTCCAAAATAATCTTTTATTGAAGTCTTAAGAAAAAAAGACGTTCCGTGATATTGAAGAATAGATCTTAACTTATACAAGTTAAGAACTTGTGTTTGTGATATTTTGTAAAATACATATGCTTGTGACAAGGAGGATAAGTCAAAAAAATTCTGTGAATTCTTATTACTAATATTATAAAGTGACTTTTTTATAGTCGAAATAAAATTCATTTTATTTTGATTTGTTTTATTAATTCTTTTTTTATTTTTTTTATTATTGTAAATGGATTTATCAATCATTTTTTTTGTTGATTCAACAAAAAGTTGTATATTAATTCTGGGAATATTAATAATAGATAGAAGGATATCTGCGTATATCCTTTCAGTGAAAAATTTTATAAAATAATGTAATTTACGGATTAATCGAGTATTTCTTCTTTTTAATATTTGCCAATTTGGTGATTCGAATCTTTTAGCATTATAACTTGTTTTATTAGGACTATCATTTATTTCTGGAGTCACTTTTTTTTTATTTTTTGTAATTCTTTTTATTTGATTTCTGATTGTGCTTGTTCTATCAGTCAGATCTTTCATTTTTTTTTCTGTCAGTAAAAAATTTGTCCAATATGTAGATTGAATTCGACTAAAGGATTTATGAATTATATGATTGCGGGTTATAGAATCTTTTTCTTTTTTTTTTTTAGTTTCGCTTGATTTATATATTTCTCTCAATCTAAATAATAGAATTGGATTTACTTTTGAGAGTTCTTTTTTTATTTTTTTTAAAAACGGAATGCCCTTGATAATCCATTTTTTTGTTTTTTTTGAGATATTTAGAAATTTTGTTCTTTCTTTTAAAACTTTTAGAAATATAAAATACTTTTTTTTCAATTTTCCAATTTTTTTTTCGAGTTTCTTAAAAATGGGTTCAAAAAAGGAAGGCCGTTTTTGGGGAGAACCAAAAGGAAGTTCAGCTTCCATTCCCCAAACCGTTAAAAAAAAAAAATCATCTTTTTGTCCTTTCTTTTTGATTCGATCTATATGAGAGGACCGTGGCTTAGATCTGTGCCAGGGTTTCAGACAGAAAGGAAATAGCATCTTTATTTGAATACCGTCTATTAACCAATTTTTCGGAAATTCTGTTTCTGATAATTGAACACCATTATAGGTGCATTTAACATGCATTTCTTTATTCCATTCATTTAAATCCTCAGACCACTCAGGAAATTGTAATAATAGCATACGGCCAATATTTTTAGCTATTATCAATGACGGTAATATAATATATTTTCTAAGAATCGATTGAGTTATTAACATGGAACCTCTTATTACTTGAGCAAATGGAATGGTATCCCAGGCTTCTGCTACTTCTATCCGCGCTTTCTCTTTTCTTTTGTTCTCTTCTTTTTTGTCCTTTTCCTTTTTTTCCCTTTCTTTTATTTCTTCTTCTGTATAATCTGAAATTTTGAATTCTGCTCCCTTTCCTATACAATTTCTAAAAATGAGTTTTATCAGTTCGGAGATATCAAAAAAAAAAGGGTGTGATTTGTCTATTCTGTCCAAAAAAAGCGGAGAATGTGCATTTGCTTGAAAAAGTTCCCAAATAACTGTTTTACATCTTTGGGCTCGCATTGAACCTTTGATTATGTCTCGACGAAAATCAGATTGTTGCGAATATCGTATCAAAGCTACTTCGTCTCTTTTATTAGAATTATTAGTATCCTTATTATTAGGATCGGTATTTCCCCGGTTATCAGTAAAAATCACTACACGTTTGGCTTTTCTTGAACGAATCTGATAATCTATTGGTACTTCTTCTTCACTTTCTCCTTCCTGTTGTTCTAATTCGTTGATTAATTTGTATGACCATCGAGGGACTTTTTTACTGATTTCTTTTATTCCAATAGATTTTTTTTTTTTTTTTTGATCATTAAGATC